AAGATGGAAGAGAATGTCTAGGAATTTCCATCTCAAGATTTAGAATCTATTGATCTTGATATATTCCTTTTATATTAGCATTTTTTTATAATATAGAATCCAGGCGGAGGGGGTTCTAATGATTATTGTGATTATTGAATACGGAAAGAGAAGACTCCCTCTTTTGCTTTTCTTTGCAAGGTAAGGTATACAAGGAAAAAGCCTATTTAACATTCTTGACAATGTTTCCAAGGAACCTTAGCAAAGATATTTGTTTTTCAAACTTTAGCTTGTGTACAAATAGACATAGGGAGTCTCACTAACCCCTTGGCTGTAAACAGGAAAAGAGGAAAATTCATATAGAATTCACCTCCGAAGATTAATGAATGAAGATTCATGAATAAAGGCTGGTTTATTTATCCACGATTGGCAAAATTTCGATTGGGTCCATTGAAATGAAATTGAAATGCCTTTTTGCTTTCTGTTTTATGTTCTCCCTTAAATGATCCCAGGGAGTGGGCTTATAGTATAGGAATGATTTGATTTCGATGAATCAATCGATTAGTTACAAGCAACAAACAAGAATGCCGAAAGAAAAATGCTACCCCTTTTTGTATTGTCATTTTTCATTTGATAGGGCTCTAGGGCTATACGGACTCGAACCGTAGACCTTCTCGGTAAAACAGATCAAACTTCTTATTATCAAAATGATCTGAACTGTTTCAAAGACCCAACATGCATTTTTTTGCATTGGGCTCTTTCATTAACTGATAGAAATATCAGCCAGTCCGCCATATTTTTTTTTGACAGAAAAATAAGGAGATGGCTCCATGTGCTCTGGGTCATTAGTTGGATTCTGACCAGGAACAATACCAAAGTGTTTCAAAGGGGGTTAGCTTGACGTAGGTCTGCCTCTGGCCTAGATTAACCTAAGTGAAATGAAGTCTCTAACGCTCTACTTAAAAAGAAAATATGAAACTTCATACACCTTAAAGTTCATAGGACGAAAAAAGATTTTTTGAGGCCCTTATACTCATTAAGCCTAGCATTGAATAGACTGGGTATTCACCTTATCAATATCTCAAACCAATGACGGGTCTGTTTGGCACCTAAATGGGCACCTGATTCGGACCAAACCATTTGTCAGGCTATTGTTCTCTTCTTCCCTCAAAGAGATAGAGTAAGACACTGATTTCTCAAGAAGATCAATTCTGTGGATTGCATGATGGACTCCCCTGAAAAACATTGGCGCACGTGTAAACGAGTTGCTCTACCTAACTGAGCTATAGCCCTTAGTGCTTGTGATACATATTTTATCATGTAGATAATTTATTGTCAAGATGAATATTCCATGATCTAGGAGCATAGCTCTTTGATCTATTTGAATGGTATTGCTTATAAATAGTATGATATTTATAATCCATCGACGGTAGGGGTCCCTTTTGGTTCTCTTTGTGATGATAAATGACCTACTTAACTCAGTGGTTAGAGTATTGCTTTCATACGGCGGGAGTCATTGGTTCAAATCCAATAGTAGGTAGAACTTATTAGATACTAGGTTCAATGGCATCTAATAAGTTTTTATACCCATCTTCTTTCTATTGATTTTTGATTGATTTTTGATCTTTTCTATTGCATTTTTGGAATTTTTCTTTTTTTCGTTGAATCAAAACAAAATAGGATTCCGCTTGATTCGATTTGAGTCGATTGACTCGACAGAATCCAATCAAAGAAAGATAGGGTGTATAAACCAAGCTTCTTCTGACTATTCAGATGCACCAACTAGCTATGAAATCGCACTGATAGTCTCTACGCGTGTCCTAGCTCGTCGGAGAGCTAGATTTGCCTCAATTGTTTGTCTTTTTCCTTCCGCTTTTTTCAAACTAGCTTCCGCTATTTCAAGAGTTTGCTGAGCTTCTTGTGGATCAATGTCACTACTCTTTTCCGCATTATTTACTAAAACGGTGATCTCATTATTACCTATTCTAGCAAAACCACCCATCAGGGCCATCGTTACCCATTGGTCATTAAGGCGTATTCTCAAAATACCTATATCGACAGCTGTGGCAATAGGGGCGTGATTTGGTAATACGCCAATTTGGCCACTATTAGTAGATAAAATGATTTCTTTCACTTCTGAATCCCAAACAATTCGATTAGGGGTCAATACACAAAGATTTAAGGTCATTTCTTCAAATTGCTCTCCATTTCTAAGTTCATAGCCTTCGCGGTAGCTTCATCGATGTTACCTACCAAATAAAAGGCCTGTTCAGGAAGAACATCTAATTCTCCGGAAAGGATCAATTGAAACCCTCTAATGGTTTCCGTTAAAGCAACATATTTCCCTGGAGAACCGGTAAAGACTTCTGCTACAAAAAAAGGTTGTGATAAGAAACGCTCAATTTTTCGCGCTCTTGCTACGGTTAAACGATCCTCTTCGGATAATTCATCCAACCCAAGGATAGCTATAATGTCCTGAAGTTCTTTATAACGTTGTAAAGTTTGCTTAACCCTTTGCGCT